GATTCTAACAACTGATTGCAGGGTTGATCATTCGGACTTTTCAATTCATAGATGTGGATCTCGGACCTATGAATGGGGGTATTCCCGATACTCACAAAGAAAAAGGGAAGTGATTTGGACAAAAAGGGAAGTGACTTGGACAAAAAGAGAAGTGACTTGGACAAAAAGAAACGAAGTGACTTAGACAAATCTTGTTTGTCGATAGCCTCGGACCAATCAATCGAATATTGACTCATACGTAATCGATCGAACACTACTTGAAAACGGTTCTTCTGTTCAGAAACGAAATGTTCCAAATGTTCCTGTAAATTCTTGCTCCCATTGGACCATTTGTATCTATATGCATCAGGATCCCGATTCATGGATCTCTCGGTTCGAGAAATAAGAGGATCAAACCATTTCTTCTGAGTCTCTTTCAAATTCAATAAATGTTGGTTGATCGTATATTTCATTATAGTTATATGATTCAGAGTATCATTTCCTATTTGATCCCTTTGAATTCCATATTCGAAGTTGCGATTGGATCTATTCATTAAAAAGAATCGATTCGATACATTTCTTATGTACCCATAGATGCTATATTGGATTTGAATCAGATTTCGGATCAATCTATATTGATTGACTGCCTCCATGATGTTGTTGCTAGCAAATACCGCTGTTTTTAGTTTTGGATCTTCCAAATCATTCCCGCAGTGGATCCGGACCAATTTTTTTCTGATCCTTCGATAAAAAGATTCATTCTCCTCATAAAAAAGAGGAGGTAGAACCAATAAAGATTTCTTTTTCGATTCATCTCTGGAGTTGAATACCTCATTCAAGAATTTTTTTTGATCCAACCCGTAGGAATCAATAGAAAAGGCAAATCCCCTATGATACACCAGATCCGGCTCGGTTATTGATAGAGTGAATAGATCTGCCATTTCTTGAAATCTCTCTTCTGATTCAAAATCGTGGTGTAACGTGTATCCCCCTTTGTTCCGGTTATGGAATAGATGAAATAAATCCAAAAATGGATTTTTTTTCAAGAATGAAATCTTATTGGAACGGTCCATATCTGGTTCATCCTTCGGAACCATATCACATCCCGGATCTGATGAAATAGGATGAATTGAGACGGTATTTTGTAAATACGTAATTATCTTGAATATATCAACCATTTCTTTATTTTCCGATCGCCTGGAAGGGATAAAAGAAACATCTTGTTTTTTCTTCAAAAATTTCTGATCTCTAGTGGACCTCTCAGTAGGATTCGAACCCAGATGAAGTTCTGACCATCTGTCAGAGAAAAAAGAACGAATTGATCTTGTAGGATTCCCAAGAAATTCTTCGATTTCTTTCGGAAGCAGATGATTATTCATCTGCTTCTCACGTTTCGTGAATAGCCGGGACATTGAGGAAGATCCAAAAAGGCATTTCGGGAATCGATCTGATTCTATCTCTGTTCGTTCCGTTTGAAGAAAGGAAGGATCCCAAAGAATCGATCTTTCTTTTAGTTGCTGAATCTCTGTTTGATCGATCAATGTGTGATATTCTGAATCCTCATTTCTAATGGAATCGAAATGATCTCTGGATTGATCAGAGGATCCTTTCGATTGGCTAGAATCCGTTACTTGAACGAAAATAGATCTTGTGGAATCATATTGAATATTTGACAATACATTCCGTACCCTGCTAAAAAACCAATCCTTGTTTACCAACCACACATTGTCTAACCAAATCCAATTCTCTCTCGATACGTTCCTCAAAAAATCCGATTCGTGCTGATTCTTCCCCCAACTAACGAAGAGATCTTGGCGGAATTGCCACATATGAAATTGAGCACAATTTTGCAAAGAAATACCCCACTTGTTTCTCGAGAAGAGATGGGAAACGTGCTCAATATCATTTGATTGAATAGTTGCCTCAGCTCCTTGTTGTTTGAAGAAACCCTCCCCTTCAATTGGTCTTTTTTCACGAAAAGCAGACATGAGATAACAAATCAAGTCTTTCCCTAAGATTTCGAATAGCTGTCCCGAATTCAAGTTGATTATGTTTCGCTTCTTCCTCGGAGAAAGACGATCAAACAATTCCCAATCATGGTCCTTGCGGATCGGATCATCCGTATAGGATAAAAAAAGAAACTCCAGATATTTGCTATCTTTCTCTTTGAATGAGATCTCAATTCCAGCTACGGTTTCATTAGCTATCTTACAACTAGAATCCCTCTTTTTTCCGATCCGGTTCCTCCACCACTGCGAACCCCGGTTCGATTCAGGCATGATACACTTTTTATTTATTGGGAGAACCCAAGTACTCTCTTGCGGATCCATGAAACAACTCTCAGAAATCTTTTTCTCTTTTGGAAGATACAGGAGCGAAACAATCAATCTATTGATATTGGAAGACCAAAAAGATTCTTCCAATGTCTCATTTCTGGGTCCAATGGAATTCATAGGTATAGGAAGAAGCTCCATCAAATAGAGATTTTTTCTTTCGACCATCTTTCGATTGGTAATACGAGATATAAGGACCACTACTACAAGCAGTACTACACCTTTGATCGTGAAATATCGATTGCTTGTTGAACCCTGTGAATCACGTGAAAGTAGGATACTCCAAATTCGGGGGTCAGAGAGTTTCATAAAACGTTCTTGGTGGAAAAAAATGTGAGTGAAAGATCCCACTGAATCGAATTTGATCCATGAATCTAAGAAATAGTGAGAATTCTTGATCTCACTCAATATCTCTCTCAATTCGAAGATCCAGGATTTGAATTGATATCGTTTCATTGATTCCTCCTAAAGATTTTCATTGATTCCTCCTAAAGATTTCATTTCAATTGGAATTTGGTTATTCACGATGTACAATGAGCCCTGTTAAGCATCCATGGCTGAATGGTTAAAGCGCCCAACTCATAATTGGCAAATTCGTAGGTTCAATTCCTGCTGGATGCACGCCAATGGGAACGTTCAATAAGTCTATTGGAATTGGCTCTGTATCAATGGAATCTCATCATCCATACATAACGAATTGGTATGGTATATTCATACCATATGAACAGTAAGAACTAGAATTCTTATCGATACTGGAACTCATAGGGAAGAAAATGGAGTTATGGATGGAATCAAATATGCAGTATTTACAGAAAAAAGTATTCGGTTATTGGGGAACAATCAATATACTTCTAATGTCGAATCAGGATCAACTAGGACAGAAATAAAGCATTGGGTCGAACTCTTCTTTGGTGTCAAGGTAATAGCTATGAATAGTCATCGACTCCCAGGAAAGGGTAGAAGAATAGGGCCTATTATGGGACATACAATGCATTACAGACGTATGATCATTACGCTTCAACCGGGTTATTCTATTCCACCTCTTATAGAGAAAAGAACTTAAAGCAAAATACTTAATAACACGGCGATACATTTATACAAAACTTCTACCCCGAGCACACGTAATAGAGCCATAGACAGAAAAATGAAATCCAATCCACGAAATAATTTGATCTGTGGACAGCATCATTGTGGTAAAGGTCGTAATGCCAGAGGAATCATTACCGCAAGACATAGAGGGGGAGGTCATAAGCGTCTATACCGTAAAATCGATTTTCGACGGAATGAAAAAGACATATCTGGTAGAATCGTAACCATAGAATATGACCCTAATCGAAATGCATACATTTGTCTCATACATTATGGGGATGGCGAGAAAAGATATATTTTACACCCCAGAGGGACTATAATTGGAGATACCATTATTTCTGGTACAGAAGTCCCTATATCAATGGGAAATGCCCTACCTTTGAGTGCGGTTTGAACTATTGATTTACGTAATTGGAAGTAACCAATTAGGTTTACGATGAAACCTAGAAATCAATCACTGATCCAATTTGAGTACCTCTATGGGATAGACCTCAACAGAAAACTGTTGAGTAACGGCAGCAAGTGATTGAGTTCAGTAGTTCCTCATAGAAAATTATTGACTCTAGAGATATGGTAATATGGAGAAGACAAAATTGTTTGAAGCACGCACAGAACCGGAAGCGCCCCTTGTTTCAAAGAGAGGAGGACGGGTTATTCACATTTAATTTGATGGTCAGAGGCGAATTGAAAGCTAAGCAGTGGTAATTATAAAGATCCCCCCGGGGAAAAATAGAGATGTCTCCTACGTTACCCGTAATATGTGGAAGTATCGACGTAGTTTCATAGAGTCATTCGGTCTGAATGCTACATGAAGAACATAAGCCAGATGATGGAACGGGGAGACCTAGGATGTAGAAGATCATACATGAGTGATTCGGCAGATTTGGATTCCTATATATCCACTCATGTGGTACTTCATCATACGATTCATATAAGATAAAGATCCATCTGTCTAGATATCATCATATACATCTAGAAAGCCGTATGCTTTGGAAGAAGCTTGTACAGTTTGGGAAGGGGTTTTTAAAAGAAGAATCTACTTCAACCGATATGCCCTTAGGCACGGCCATACATAACATAGAAATCACGCTTGGAAAGGGTGGACAATTAGCTAGAGCGGCGGGCGCTGTAGCGAAACTGATCGCAAAAGAGGGTAAATCAGCCACATTAAGATTACCATCCGGGGAGGTCCGTTTGATATCCAAAAACTGCTTAGCAACAGTCGGACAAGTGGGTAATGTTGGGGTGAATCAACAAAGTTTGGGTAGAGCCGGATCGAAGTGTTGGATAGGTAAGCGTCCTGTAGTAAGAGGAGTAGTTATGAACCCTGTAGACCATCCCCATGGAGGTGGGGAAGGGAAAGCCCCAATTGGTAGAAAAAAACCCACAACTCCTTGGGGTTATCCTGCGCTTGGAAGAAGAAGTCGGAAAAGGAAAAAATATAGTGATAGTTTTATTCTTCGTCGCCGTAAATAGGAATATTTAAAATAGAATTTTTTGAATTTGAAATAATGTGATGGGCGAACGACGGGAATTGAACCCGCGCGTGGTGGATTCACAATCCACTGCCTTGATCCACTTGGCTACATCCGCCCCTTATCTAGCTAAAGGATTTTCTCTTTTTTCCATTCATCATTATTGTATTTATTCTTACCTTCATACTTAGATCGAGATATTCTATTGGACATAGAATGCCAATCTTTAAAATGTAAAAAAAGGAGTAATCAGCTGTGGCACGTTCACTAAAAAAAAACCCTTTTGTAGATAATCATTTATCAAGAAAAATTGAAAAACTCAACATGAGGGAGGAGAAAGAAATAATAGTAACTTGGTCTCGGGCATCTACCATTATACCCAAAATGATTGGCCATACAATCGCTATTCATAATGGAAAGGAACATTTACCTATTTATATAACAGATCGTATGGTAGGTCACAAATTGGGAGAATTCGCGCCGACTCTGACTTTCGCGAGACATCCGAGAAACGATAATAAATCTCGTCGTTAATTTGGAAAAAAATAGATACTTATCATTCATTGGCGGGAGATAACCTTATGATAAAGAAAAAGAACTCAAATTCGAGTGGAGAAGTAAAAGTTTTAGCTCAACATATATGTATGTCTGTTTTCAAAGCGCAAAGAGTAATTGATCAGATTCGCGGGCGTTCTTATGAAGAAACACTTATGATATTGGAACTTTTGCCTTATCGAGCATCTTATCCCATTTTAAAATTGGTTTATTCCGCAGCAGCAAACACTAGTCATAATATGGGTTTGAAGGAAACCGATTTATTCATTAGTAAAGCCGAAGTTAATGGAGGTTCTTTTGTGAAAAAATTAAGACCTAGAGCTCGAGGACGTAGTTATCCGATAAAAAGGCCGACTTGTCATATAACAATTGTATTAAAAGATAAATCAAAATTATCTTTCGATGAATTTAATATTTAGATTCATATTTAGAAAAAAATAGATGGAAAGATAATATAATAAAAAATATGGGACAAAAAATAAATCCGCTTGGTTTCAGACTTGGTACAAACCAAAATCATCATTCTTTTTGGTTCGCACAACCAAAAAATTTTTCTGTAGGTCTACAAGAAGATGAGAAAATACGAAATTGTATAAAGAACTATGTACAAAAAAATAAAAGAATATCCTCTGGTTTCGAAGGAATTGGAATTTCGCGTATAGAAATTAAAAAAAGAATTGATTTAATTCAGGTTATAATCCATATTGGATTCCCAAATTTATTAATAGAGGGCCGAACACGAGGAATCGAAGAATTACAGATGAATGTACAAAAAGAATTTCGTTCTGTGAACCGAAGAATCAACATTGCTATCACACGAATAGAAAAACCTTATGGAGACCCCAATATTCTTGCAGAATATATGGCTTCTCAATTAAGAAATAGAGTTTCATTTCGAAAGGCAATGAAAAGAGCTATTGAATTAACTGAACAAACAGATACAAAAGGAATTCAAATACAAATTGCAGGACGTATTGACGGAAAAGAAATTGCACGTGTCGAATGGATAAGAGAAGGTAGGGTTCCTCTACAAACAATTCGCGCTAAAATTGATCATTGTTCCTATACAATTCGAACTATCCATGGAGTACTAGGCCTCAAAATTTGGATATTTGTGGATGAAGAATAATAGACCTTTATTTATTTTGTCATTCTATCCAGTAATATAGTGATATATAGAACAAAAAACTAGAAACTTTTTCTGTTTTTCTGTTAAATCAAAAAAATAAAATAATTCGAATTCTATAAGGTTGAATCAAAAAGAAATTAATCTTTTTTTTTTAATTGCTATGCTTAGTGTGTGACTCGTTAGTTTTTCTTTAGAGTTTTTAGTAGAATAAAAAAAAAAAAAGACTGATCCCTAATATTAATTCAATAATTACAACTACTATATAAAAAAAATTAAAATAAAAAAAATTAAAAACTAATAACTAACTTATTGCTTCATATTGTCGAGATCCCAAAAACAGTCACTATATGACTGGATCAATCATATAGTTGTAACAACTGGAATTGTTCCATAACAAAAAAATATGATTGTGGATTTGAAAAAAAAAAATAAATAAAGGGATGCGGATAAATGGAAAGGTGATAGAAAGAGAGAACAAAAATATCAATGATATATAATTCCAATATGTATGGTCTATGAATTACCTCATATAAATAAAAGGCAATGTAATAAAGCATTAATTTTATATTGTTTTAATATTGTTTAATATTGTATCGATTGATATATAAATAATAAATGATACATAAATAATAAAGAGCTTCCGGTTAATAGAAACTGAGGAGATTGACTCGAAAACAGATTTTGTTGAGAGCTCCATTGCAGAGTTCAGGCCTAATCATTAATGGAGAAGCTATAGGAACGACGAAACCTGTGACTATATAAATAAGATTCTATTTAAAAGAATCCAAATGATTGAGCAGGCGGGATGGCGGAATGAACCAAGAACAATTTTTTTTTTTTACTCGGAGAAGTTGTGGATTGATCCTACGAATAAAGCAGGAAAACGAAAGAGTCAATATTCGCCCGCGAAACTCTTATTTCTTATTTATTGGATTCCAATATTGTCTTGATTCAATAATTTATTAAAAGAAATAAAAAAAAAATAAGGATCCAGTATAAAAAAGAAACATTATCTATATCTATAAATAGACAAATCTAACCGTATATACAGCTTTTTATCTAATAAATAAAATATAATATCAAAAAATCCCATTACTTAGTTTAATGTATTAGTTATTAAATACATGCGCATCTGTAATATTATCGAATCCTTTCATTCGTGAGGAGCTGGATGAGAAGAAACTCTCATGTCCGGTTCTGTAGTAGAGGTGGGAAAAAACCATCAATTATAACCCCAAAAGAACCAGATTTCGTAAGCAACATAGAGGAAGAATGAAAGGAATATCTTGCCGGGGTAATCATATTTGCTTCGGCAGATATGCTCTTCAGGCACTTGAACCCGCTTGGATTACCGCTAGACAAATAGAAGCAGGACGAAGAGCAATGACACGATATGCACGTCGTGGTGGAAAAATATGGGTACGCGTTTTTCCCGATAAACCTATTACAGTAAGGCCCGCAGAAACACGTATGGGGTCGGGAAAGGGGTCTCCCGAATATTGGGTATCTGTTGTTAAACCCGGTCGAATACTTTACGAAATGGGCGGAGTCTCAGAAACTGTAGCCAGAGCAGCAATTTCAATAGCTGCGTGCAAAATGCCTATAAAAACTCAATTTGTTATTTCAGGATAGGGATGTAGAACTAAATATGAAAAAGGGATGAAAAAACAACCACGAGTTTCTTTATTTCTAGACAAATACTATTTCTTCTTTTTCCTCATTCTTTGCATTGAAATAAAAAATTCAAATAAAAATGATATGATTCAACCTCAGACCCTTTTGAATGTAGCAGATAACAGTGGAGCTCGAGAATTAATGTGTATTCGAATCATAGGAGCTGGTAATCATAGATATGCTCATATTGGTGACGTTATTGTTGCTGTAATTAAAGAAGCAGTGCCCAATATGCCTCTAGAAAGATCAGAAGTAATAAGAGCTGTAATTGTACGTACATGTAAAGAGCTCAAACGTGACAACGGTATGATAATACGATATGATGACAATGCAGCGGTTGTCATTGATCAAGAAGGAAATCCAAAAGGAACTCGAGTTTTTGGCGCGATTGCTCGGGAATTGAGACAGTTGAATTTTACTAAAATAGTTTCATTAGCTCCCGAGGTATTATAAAGACTCATAGTCATAGATCAAATTAGGATATTGTTCTAGTAGGATATCTGAAATAAACCCAATTAATAGATTGTGTCTCACGCATATACTTTTACTAAAATTACTAAATTTAATAATTAATTTAAATTTCAAATTTAATTAAATAAAATATTAAATAAAATAATGAATACTTTGAAGTATTCAAATAAAAAAACATGTTGATTATATCAAAATTAGAAGCACCAATAATTAAAATTTGTCATGGGCAGAGACGCTATTGCTGATATAATAACTTCTATAAGAAATGCTAACATGAGTAAAAATGGAACGGTTCGAATAGTATCCACAAATATCACCGAAAACATTGTTAAAATACTCCTACGAGAGGGTTTTATTGAAAATGTTCGGAAACATCAGGAAAGTAATAAAAATTTCTTGGTTTCAACCTTGCGTCATAAAAGAACTAGGAAAGGAATATATAAAACGATTTTAAAACGTATCAGTCGACCCGGTCTACGAATTTATTCCAACTATAAAAAAATTCCTAAGATTTTAGGTGGAATGGGAATTGTAATTCTTTCCACTTCTCGAGGCATAATGACAGATCGAGAAGCTAGACTAGAAAAAATTGGAGGAGAAATTTTGTGTTATATATGGTGATCCTCCTCTGGTATCCTAATTTTATCTCTAACTTCCTATTTGTGAAATAGAGAGTAAAGGTGAGTTATATAATTCTTCTTCCATTAGTTGATACTTCAAAAGGGTTTCCTGGAATGAAAAAAAAAAATGATTCATGAAGGTTTAATTACTGCATCATTTCCCAATGGTATGCTCTCCGAATCCGTTTATATTTTATATAATGAGGATCTAATTCTAGGTTATATTTCGGGGAAGATCCGACGCAGTTTGATACAAACACTGCCGGGGGATAGAATCAAAATAGAAATAAGGCTATCAGGGGACGTATAATTTATAGACTTCGGAACAAAGATTCGAACGATTAGATAGATTCTTTTTGAAAAAATCCCTTTCATCAAAGATACAATTTGAAGAAAAAAAAAACAAGAAACTTATTTTCTTCCAAGGAATAGATTCAAAATTAAAGTAAGGAGTAAGAAATATGAAAATAAGGGCTTCTGTTCGTAAAATTTGTGAAAAATGTCGACTGATCCGTAGGCGCGGACGAATCATAGTGATTTGTTCCAATCCGAGACATAAACAGAGACAAGGATAATCTTTCTAAAGTTTCTCAAAGAGGGGTTATGTAAAAATAAAAGATTTGTTTTAACATAAAATGGATATCTCCATATCTTTTTATATATTTCTGATTCATA